TGTAAAAACCAAAAAAATCTTTGATTTATTTTTGAAAAGACGTAAATGTCTTTCTTTGAAGTAATGACACTATTTAAATTATGATATTCGTGGAAAATCAATCGCAACAAATGCAAAGAAGAAACATCTTTGATCCAGCATTGAAGGATTTGAGCTAAGATTTCCATATGGATGGGATGGGGTATTAGTAGATCTGACACAAAATTTAAATGTGAGAATTTATCTTCTAAAAAAGGAAAGATTGAATGAATAGATCGTAAATTCTGAGATTTTGGTATTTTTTTTTCTTCAAGGGAAGATACTAATCGCGACGAGAATGTAATTTCCAGAATGACTCCAAAACCTTCTGATAATATTTGAGAAGAAAAATGAGAAGAAAAAAAATTCTTATGCCCCCAAAATAAATTTTGGTTAGAATCATTTACCGAAGAAAAAAAAAGTTTCTGTTGATATATTCGAGTAATTAAACGTTTCACAAGTACTAAACTATATTTATTGTCATAACCAATTATTTCCACAGGTTCGTAATAAATAAAACTATTGAAGCTATGATCATGAGCAAGTGAGTAAATATACTCCTGAAGGAGTAGCGGATATAGGAAGTTTTGTTGCCAAAATGTATCTTTTTTCAATCTAAATATCCTTGTAATCCTGTCATTTACATACATTTTTACTATAACCAAAAAACCAAAAAAAGAAAGGCGCTTCTTGTGTTCTGAAATGATACATAGTGCAATATGGTCAGAACGGCGTATGTGTTTATTTTATGTAGTCTCTTTTTTATCTTATACTACCTTATACTAACTAATAAATTATATAGAATTTAGATATAATATGCACTGTCTATACTGTTACTTTATATACTCTCTATTTTTATTTTTTCTCCTTTATTCTTTGATAAGAATAATAAAAGAATAATAATTTTACAAAAATATCTGATTCTTTTACTGTTTTTACTGTATATATATTTTTATACTGTACTGTGATGTAAATCACTTAATGGTAATATAAGAAGTAAAATATTTAAGAAAAAAATAAATACCCCGGAGACAGAGGGTCCAATCTACAGATCTTTTTCCTTTCTATACAATGAGTTTTATTTGTTAACAAAACTAGAATAACAATAAAAAAAAAATGATAAGAAAAAGAAGGAAAGGGGATAAAAATCTTTTATTTTTGCAACCCAATAACTCTTTTGATTTTGGAAAAATTCTTGTTTTATCACTATACTATTTCTTCTACACATCCGTCTCCAATTTATTATAAATAATAATTAGGATTAATAAAAAAAAGAATCAATGGTCCACTCATAATTAACAAGAGAACCTTTCCCACATAAGGTACTAATCTATTTTTAACGTCTAATTAGTAATTTGATTGGGTAATCATTCAAATTAAGAAGATAAGCTCGTTGCTTTTTTGTCTTACTCTAATTGGAGCCATAAGGCTCTATCCATTTATTCACTATACTCGCCTATAAAATACTTTACTTAATTCCAAAATTGTTATAAAAAAAAACAATTTATTATTTTACATTATGAGTATGAAATTTATTCTTTTTCTTCTATGATTCTATTATTGTTTTTTATATTTTTTTTTACGACATGCTTTTTTTTCCATTCATTACCTTTCAGGATCAGTCGCGGTATTCTAAACTCTACCAATAGTCTAGACGAATTCCTTCATACAAATGTGTAAAAGATCATAGTCGCACTTAAAAGCCGAGTACTCTACCGTTGAGTTAGCAACCCGGATCAATATAAAGTGTAGATATGATCGAAATAAAAAAAAAAAATAATAATAATGAAATTACACTGCACAACTGCGTCAAAACATGGAACTTGCAACAAATATAAGCAACAAAATATAAAACGTATCGGGTAAAAAAAGAGAATTATAAATATTGAAAAACACCCAATTTTATAATTTTTTTTTATTTTCGCTAAGAAAATACGTTTTGTATATTTGTATAAAAAATAAGAAATTCAGCAAACCCATCTATTTTTCTAAAGTGAAGGAAAGAACCAATAGGGAATGGGGATAAAAAGATCTATTTATCTACGATCAAATTATATTTGTTCGAGACGCCGTTGTCAATATGAATAAACTTTGTTAGAAAAAAAAATTTAAATAAATTCTATATAAATTTGTGTTGGATTAGCACAACATAAAGAAGAAAGAAAAAATTGGAGCGACAAAAAAAGAAAGGTGCAATACAAAGACAAGAAAGATGACCCCCCCAAAAAAAGAGGGGGGTTCCACAAAAAGGAGCAAGAAAAAAATTAATAAGAAAATAAGTATGAATATAACAAGAAGAAAACAAACTTTGAATAAATAATTACACAAAGATAGGTACTAGTGAGCCTAACCTTTATTTTTTGTCAAAAATAAATTATAAATTCTTTATTGAAAGAATTCTGCCTTCCTTAAAATATCATGAACAGTTCCTGTGGGTTGAGCGCCTTTTTCAAGGAAATATAAAATAGCAGGAACATTTGAATAAGTTTGATTATTTATTGGATCATAAAAACCAACTCTTCGAAGATCTCTTCCTTCTCTTCGGGATCGAACATCAATTGCAACGATTCGATAGATGGCTCATTGGGATAGATGTAGATAAAAAATGCCCCCCTAGAAACGTATAGGAGGTTTTATCCTCATACGGCTCAAGAAAAAATGATTTTAATTTATATAATTTCTATCTATATAGATAGAAATAGAAAGATAAATGGATCCATAAAGAATTAAACTCTAATTTTCGCCTTTTTCCTTCTTCACAGAAAAAAATAAATTTCATTCGTACTCCTAACTCAAGTTGAATAGTTTTTAAAGAGTTCAAAATAAAATACTTAGAATTTATTGAGCTGTCTCTAACCTATTTTTTTGTCTCCTTTTGGATTTATTCTTTTTATTTTACTAATTATGATACAATTGTTGAGACAGATTAAAAAAGTGTTTCCTTGTTCCGGAATTTGTTGTCTTTGCTTTGCGGTTTTTGAAATCATTGGGTTTAGACATTACTTCGGTGATCTTTACTCCTTTTAAAAAAGGTAGCAACATACCTTTTGTTTTTCTATGAAACAAAGAAAAATCATATGAAAGATTGATTCCTTTGCGATACACTTTTGATCAAAAAAGTTTCAAAATTTCGACAAATTTGACTTTTTATTTCAAACTTGTTCAAATTTGAAACTCTCCTTTTATATTATATATATTATTTATTTATTATTATTATTTTTAAAAAATATAAATATATGAATATTCTAATAATTAATAATATTTCTATTGATCATATATTTTTGATGATATATTTACAAAGTTGGTCTAACTTATTGATTGTCACTAACCCTAGATTATTCTCCTGATAAATTAATAAATCAGTTTTGCTCGAGCTGCATCATATGCTCTACCATTAGTCTTTTTATTTAACAACCCAAGACAAATAAAATTTGGTTTCTAGCAGAACAAACTATGTCGAGACAAGAGCATCTTCATTCGTATAGAAAATGGTGGATATCAGAATCCACAGTCAATCATGTCCTTCAAGTCGCGCGTTGCTTTTTACCACATCGTTTCAAACGAAGTTTTACCATAACAACCCTCTTTATTTGAATTTGGAACCGTATGCAATTGATTCAATATAGAATCATGAATAGTCATTGGCTGAATCGATACATAATAATACACACTTATCTATCTCTAAATAGATAGAGATTTAAGATTTATCCGGAAAGGATTTCACTTAATTTAACCCCATATTTTTTTTTTCTTCATCTGAAAAAAAAAGAGGATTCTAAGAATCATTCTTCTAATTCATATTGAAAAACATTGTATTCAATATGTTACAGAACATTTTTTCATTCAATTTTAAATTTCAATAGAGAAGAATCTTTCGTTTCTGATGGAACTGATGGAAATGGTCTGGGACGGAAGGATTCGAACCTCCGAGTAATAGGACCAAAACCTATTGCCTTACCGCTTGGCCACGCCCCATTTTTATTTTGTCTAAGAAAAATTAAGCAAAATATTGGTTATTCGTCAATAACCATCCAAAATACATATAAGACATGTTATCGATAGAATTCAACACAATGGATATAGAATAAAAAAAATAAATTGATCATTACATAGAATTCAATTAAGATATTGTATGAAAGTAGAATTCTTGTATTCTCATTTGATTGGAGAATGTAAGAAAGGACTCTTGATTGAGGAGAAGTCAAAAAAGAAGAATTTATTTCATTTCTCTGCCTTTTTCATTTTTCACTCAGAAAAACAAATCAATCCAATCTGATAATTTATTATCATTTCAATTTAATTTTTAAGAACAAAAAAAAAATGTTTGTTATGTTTAATATCTTTAGTTTCATCTGTATCTGTCTTAATTCTACCCTTTATTCGAGTAGTTTTTTATTCGCCAAATTGCCCGAAGCTTATGCCCTTTTTAATCCAATCATAGACATTATGCCGGTTATCCCTTTATTCTTTTTTCTCTTAGCCTTTGTTTGGCAAGCTGCTGTAAGTTTTCGATAAAAATAAAATATATATTCAATTCATATTCATAGTTTCTTCGATAAAAAAAGATGATATTTTTATTATAAAAATCAATAAGATCAGAAAAGTATGACATTAGTAACCCTCGATTCAAAAAGGGAAATTCTGATATCTTCTATTTTATATTAAATTTGAATAAAGGGGCAATTATTTTTAATCAGCTTATTTCTTCTTTTGTTATAACCTTTCTTTTATAAGATACCATACAATATCTAAATATATATATATATGGCAAGAATTCTTTGGTAACGAAAAAATACGAATCTTTTTATATTATTATGATAATGATATTTATATGAGAAAGGAATCCATAAAAATGAATTTCAAAAAATTTATTATTTTTAGAGCGTCATATCAAAATAATGTATAGTGTGTGTCGTAAAATAGGCGATCTATTTCCTTAAAAAAAAAAATGATCTTATCTTGGAGATTATGTAATGCTTACT